TAACCATTAATAGAGAAGCTATGGGAACGACGTAACCTGTGAATACATAGGATTCTATTGAAAACAAATCTTAATAATTCATTGGGTGGGATGGCGGAACGAACCAAGAACAAATTTATTTATTCTGAAAAGTCATGGATTGACCCTACGAATGAAGCAGAAAAGAGTCAATATTCGCCCGCGAAACCTTTCTTTATTGGATTACAATATTTGGCATGATTCAATAGGAATAAAAATAAGGATTTTTTCTAAAAAAGAAGTACTATCTATAAATATACGGGTCTAGCTGTATATACAGTTTCCTATTTCTATGTAACGTAAAAAAGGAAATCCCATTACTTAATTTAGTATTAGTTTACTATATTATTTATATATTCTATATTAAATACATGTGTATCTGTAATATTATTGAATCGTTTCATTCGCGAGGAGCTGGATGAGAAGAAACTCTCATGTCCGGTTCTGTAGTAGAGATGGAGTTAAGAACCAACCATCAACTATAACCCCAAAAGAACCAGATTTCGTAAACAACATAGAGGAAGAATGAAGGGAATATCTTGTCGAGGCAATCATATTTGTTTCGGAAAATACGCTCTTCAGGCACTTGAACCCGCTTGGATCACAGCTAGACAAATAGAAGCAGGGCGAAGAGCAATGACACGATATGCCCGTCGTGGTGGAAAAATATGGGTACGTATATTTCCCGACAAACCTGTTACAGTAAGACCTGCGGAGACACGTATGGGTTCGGGGAAGGGATCCCCCGAATATTGGGTATCCGTTGTTAAACCGGGCCGAATACTTTATGAAATGGGCGGAGTATCAGAAAATGTAGCCAGAGCAGCTATTTCAATAGCTGCGTGCAAAATGCCTATACGAACTCAATTTGTTAGTTCAATTTCAGGATAAGGACATAGAACTAACAAAAAGGAGTATTGATGATGAAAAAACAACCACAGGTTTATTTATTTCTGGACAGACAATATTTCTTTTTTACCCCATCCTTTGCATTGAAACAAGAGATAAAAAAAAAAAGAACAAAAAATGATAATGATATGATTCAACCTCAGACCCTTTTGAATGTAGCGGATAACAGCGGAGCTCGAGAATTGATGTGTATTCGAATCATAGGAGCTGGTAATCACCGATATGCTCATATTGGTGACGTTATTATTGCTGTAATCAAAGAAGCAATGCCCAATATGCCTTTAGAAAGGTCAGAAGTAGTTAGAGCTGTAATTGTACGTACACGTAAAGAACTCAAACGTGACAACGGTATGATAATACGATATGATGACAATGCAGCGGTTGTCATTGATCAAGAGGGAAATCCAAAAGGAACTCGAGTTTTTGGTGCGATTGCTCGGGAATTGAGACAGTTGAATTTTACTAAAATAGTTTCGTTAGCTCCCGAAGTATTATAAATACTAATGGATGAAATTATGATATAGTCGGATATCTGAAATAGAAAAAATTAGTAGATTGTATCTCACGCATATACTATTAATAATTGAATAATTCAAAAAAAAAAAAAAATAAAACATGTTGATTATATCAAAATTAGGAGGCACTAATAAATATAGTTCGTCATGGGTAGGGACACTATTGCCGATATAATAACTTCTATAAGAAATGCTGACATGGGTAAAAACAGAACGGTTCGAATAGCATCTACTAATATCACCGAAAACATTGTTAAAATACTTCTACGAGAAGGTTTTCTTGAAAACGTTCGGAAACATCAGGAAAATAAAAAATATTTCTTGGTTTCAACCTTGCGGCATAGAAGGACTAAGAAAGGAATATATAGAACTGTTTTAAAACGTATCAGCCGACCCGGTCTACGAATCTATTCCAACTATCAACGAATTCCTAAGATTTTAGGTGGAATGGGGATTGTAATTCTTTCTACTTCTCGAGGTATAATAACAGATCGAGAAGCTCGACTAGAAAGAATTGGAGGAGAAGTTTTGTGTTATATATGGTGATCCTCCTCTAGTATCCTAATTTTATCTCTAATTTCCTATTTGTGAAATAGAGAGGAAAAGTGAGTTATATAACTCTTCCTACATTAGTTGATACTTCAAGGGGGTTACCTGAAATGAAAGAACAAAAATTGATTCATGAAGGTTTAATTACTGAATCACTTCCCAACGGTATGTTCCGGGTCCGTTTAGATAATGAAGATCTAATTCTAGGTTATATTTCAGGGAGGATCCGGCGCAGTTTTATACGGATACTACCGGGAGATAGAGTAAAAATCGAAATAAGTCGGTATGATTCAACCAGGGGACGTATAATTTATAGACTTCGCAACAAAGATTCGAACGATTAGATGATTTTTTAAACATTCCTTTCATAGGAATACAATTCGAAGTTACAAAATGCAAGAGACTTATTTTCTTCCAAGGAATAGATTCAGAAATAAGGTAAGGAATGAGAAATATGAAAATAAGGGCTTCTGTTCGTAAAATTTGTGAAAAATGTCGACTGATCCGTA